AATATTTTTTTTTTTTAATGAAAAATTATTAAAAATGGTTTAGATATTTTATTAAATTAAAAATTAATATTAATATATATATATATATATATTAAATATTTAATATATTAATATATAATAATAATACATTAAATTATTAAAAAAATTAATATTAACTATATTAATTTTATATAATTTATTAAATTATAATTGTTTGATATAGCAATTTAGGTTTTAATATTAATATTATAAAAAGAAAAAAAAAGAAATTATTAAATGTTTAATAATTAATATTAAATATTTAATATAAAAATTTTTATTATATTAAATATTTAAATATAAAAAAAAAAAAAAAAAAAATCTATGTGACAAATAATTCATATAAATAAAAATGTTTATAGTTTGATTAATTTATTTAAAGTTTATTTTACATATAAATTTTAGTGTTAATTTTAAATTTATTTTAATAATAAATTAATTAATTTATAGTAATTAATATTAAGTATTTAAGAAATTAAGATTTAGTAATATTTAAATTAATAACAAATTTTGTGCCAGCAGTTGCGGTTAAACATAAATTAAATTAAATTTTATTAGTAATTAATAAATAAATTTATTAATAATTTAAAATTTAAATTATTAGGTGAAATTTTAATTTAATATAATATTAATTGAATTTTATGATTTAATAAATTTTATTAAAAACTAGGATTAGATACCCTATTATGAAAATTTTAAATTTAAATACTAAAATAGTAAGTGATTATTCATTGAAACTTAAATAATTTGGCGGTATTTTAGTTCATTTAGAGGAATCTGTTTAATAATTGATAATCCACGAATAAATTTACTTAATTTTTAATTTTGTATATCGTTGTTAAAAAAATATTTTTTAATAAAAATAATATTTAAAAATTTATATTTATAAATTAAATCAGATCAAGATGCAGATTATAATTAAGAATATAATGGATTACAATAAATTTATTTATATGGACATTAATTTGAAAAATTTAATTAAAAGTGGATTTAAATGTAATTTTATTTAATTTAATAAAATGATTATAAATTGGAATATGTACATATTGCCCGTCGCTTTCATATGTTCATATTTATATTATTTAAATATAAATAATAAATTGAAATAAGTCGTAACAAAGTAGAGATACTGGAAAGTGTTTCTAGAAAGACAAATTAGAGCTTGATTAAGTATTTCATTTACATTGAAAAGATATTAAATTTATTAATTAATTTGAATAAATAAATTAAAAAAAATAATAATAATAAAAAAATTTTTAAATTTGATTATATTAATATATTTTAATGGGGGTTAAAGTATATGGATAGAAAAAATTAAAATTTTTATAGTAAATTAGTATTGTGAAAAAAATTTGAAATAATATTGAAAAGTAAATTATTTTAAAGTAATTTTAATTTAATGTATCTTGTGTATCAGAGTTTATTAAATAATTTTTTAATAAGAAAAATTCTCGAATTTAAAAGAGATAATTAATTAAAAAAGTTATTGTAGCATAAATATTTTTAATAATTAATTTGAAATGAAATGTTAATCGTTTTTAAAGATATCTAGTTTTTTTAGAAAAAAATTTAATTTTAAATTTATATATATATATATATATATATATTAGATTAATTAATTAATCTAATATTATATAAATTTTATATTTTAAGGGATAAGCTTTAAAATAAATTTAATATAATTAAATAAATTTATTTAATTTTGAAAATTATATAATTTATATTGTTAATAAATTATAATTTATTATAAATAATTTCAAATTAAAATAAAATTTAATATTAATTTATTTTTTTTTTATAAAAAAATAATTTTTAATTAATTAAAATAAGTTATAATGATAAAATTAGTATATTATAATATATTTAATTTTTAAAATTAAAGATAATTATTTTAAAGGAATTCGGCAAAATTTTATACTCACTTGTTTATCAAAAACATGTCTTTTTGTAAATAATATAAAGTCTAATCTGCCCACTGATTTTAATTAAAGGGCTGCAGTATATTGACTGTACAAAGGTAGCATAATCATTAGTCATTTAATTGATGACTTGTATGAAAGATTGGATGAAGTATAAACTGTCTCTAAAATATATAATAAAATTTAATTTTTAAATTAAAAAGTTTAAATAAATTAAAAAGACGAGAAGACCCTATAGAGCTTTATTTATTATTGAATTATAATTATTTGTAAATTTAAAATTTTTAATTTGATTATATATTTTATTGGGGTGATAAAAAAATATATTTAACTTTTTTTTTTAATTAAAACATAAATAAGTGGTTCAATGATCCAATTTTATTGATTATAAGAAAAAGTTACCTTAGGGATAACAGCGTAATTTATTTTTTTAGTTCATATAAAAAAATAAGTTTGCGACCTCGATGTTGGATTAAGATAAAAATTAAATGCAAAAGTTTAAATTTTTGATCTGTTCGATCATTAAAATCTTACATGATCTGAGTTCAGACCGGTGTAAGCCAGGTTGGTTTCTATCTTTTAAATAAATTAATATTTTAGTACGAAAGGATCAAATATTAAAATTAAATTTAATTTATTGAATTTTATTAATAAATTATATATATATATATATATATTATATATTAAATTTAAATTAGAAACTATTTTGGCAGAAAAATGTAATGATTTTAGAAGTCATGAATATATGATTTAATTATATAGGTAGTAAATGTTATTTTATGATATTTATATAATTTTTATTGGTTTATTAATTTTAATTCTTGGAGTGTTAATTGGTGTAGCTTTTTTGATTTTAATAGAGCGAAAAGTTTTAGGTTATATTCAAATTCGAAAAGGTCCTAATAAATTAGGATTTATAGGAATTTTACAACCTTTTTCTGATGCTATTAAATTATTTACTAAAGAACAAACTTATCCTAATTTTTCAAATTATATTATATATTATTTTTCTCCAGTTCTTGCTTTTATTTTATCTTTGTTAATTTGATCAGTAATTCCTTATTTTTTTAATTTAGTAAGATTTAATTTAGGTATTTTATTTATTTTATGTTGTATAAGATTAGGAGTTTATACAGTTATAATTGCTGGTTGATCTTCAAATTCGAATTATGCTTTATTAGGGGGTTTACGTGCTGTAGCTCAAACAATTTCATATGAAGTTAGATTATTTATAATTTTATTATCAAGAATTATTTTAATTTTAGAATATAATTTATTAATATTTGGATATTATCAAAAAATAATTTGATTTATTTTTTTAATATTTCCTTTAGGTTTATGTTGAATTAGATCAATATTAGCTGAAACTAATCGAACTCCTTTTGATTTTGCTGAAGGGGAAAGAGAATTAGTTTCAGGATTTAATGTAGAATATAGAAGAGGTGGATTTGCTTTAATTTTTTTAGCAGAATATTCTAGAATTTTATTTATAAGTTTATTATTTGTTTTAATTTATATAGGGGGTTATATGTTAAATATTATATTTTATATAAAATTATTATTTATTTCTTTTTTATTTATTTGAGTACGAGGTACTTTACCTCGTTATCGATATGATAAGTTAATATATTTAGCTTGAAAAAGTTATTTACCAATTTCCTTAAATTTTTTAATATTTTTTTTAGGATTAAAAATTTATTTAATATAATTAATTAATTTTAGTATAAATTAATAGAATAATAATTCTTTCTTAAGTTTTCAAAACAAATGCTTTAACAAGCTCATTAATTAGGTTAATTATTAATTTATATTATTTAATTAAAGATTAAATTATCTCAAAATTTATTTATTAAAGGATTAATAATAAAATATGAAAAATAAAAAAAGGTTAATAATTGTCCTGTAAAAATATAAGGTGTTTCAACAGGTCGGGCTCCAATTCAAGTTAAAAGAATAATTATAGTTACTAAAGATCAGAATAGAATTTGATTAATAGGGTAAAATTGAATTCCTTGAATTTTTTTATTAAATGTAAATGGTAAAATAATTAAAATTAAAATTGATATAATTAAAGCAATAACTCCTCCTAATTTATTAGGAATAGAACGAAGAATAGCATAAGCAAATAAAAAATATCATTCAGGTTGAATATGAACTGGAGTTACTAGAGGATTGGCTGGAATAAAATTATCTGGATCCCCAAGTAAATAGGGATTGGTTAATGTTAATATAATTAAAGTAGATAATATAATAATTGCTCCAATTAAATCTTTATAAGTGAAAAATGGATGGAATGGAATTTTATCATAATTACTATTTAAACCTAGGGGATTATTAGACCCAGTTTGATGAAGAAATAGTAAATGAATTATTGTTATTATTAAGATAATAAATGGTAATAAAAAATGAAAAGTATAAAATCGAGTTAATGTAGCATTATCTACTGCAAATCCTCCCCAAATTCAATTTACTAATATTGAACCTAAATAAGGAATTGCTGATAAAAGATTAGTAATAACTGTAGCTCCTCAAAAAGATATTTGACCTCAGGGTAAAACATATCCTATAAATGCTGTTGCTATTAATAAAAATAAAATAATTACTCCAATTATTCAAGTATATTTTAAATTAAAAGATTCATAATAAATACCTCGTCCAATATGTAAATAAATACAAATAAAAAAAAATGATGCTCCGTTAGCATGAAGAGTACGAATTAATCAACCATAATTAACATTTCGACAAATGTAATTTACTCTATAAAATGCTAATTCAATATTAGCTGTATAATATATGGTTAAGAATAATCCTGTTAAAATTTGAATAATTAAACAAAATGCTAATAATGATCCAAAATTTCATCAGTATGAGATATTAGAGGGAGAAGGTAAATCAATTAAAGAATTATTTAAAATTTTAATAATTGGATGAGTTTTTCGTAATAAAAAAAAATTATTATTTATCATTTGAAAATTAAATTTTTGATCGTAAAGGCCCATAAAAAATATTAGTAATTTTTACTACTGCAATTAAAGTAATAAATAAATAAATAATTAATATTAATATAATTATAAAAGTTTGCTTATTATATAATTTAGAGAGATTAATTTTATTTTCATTATTAATAAATAAATCAAATAAAAATAAATTATTTATATCTGAATTAAAAGAAAAATTTAATCAAAATAAATTATTTAAATAAAAGAATTGAAAAAAAATTATGGTAAGAAAAAATATAATAAAAATTATTTTTAAATTGAATGAAGTTTTAAATAGTTCATTTGAAGCAATTCTTGATACATAAATAAATAGTACTAATAATCCTCCTAAAAAAATTAAAAATAAAATATAAGAAAATCAATATGTTTTAGTTAATAAACCAGAGATTAGACAAGTTATTAAAGTTTGTATTAAAATTATTAATCCTATAGAAAGAGGATTATTTAAAAATAATATAAAAAATGAAATAAAAATAATAATAAAAGATGATAGTATTTTTGTAATTTCAAATCATAGAATAGTTTAATTAAAATAATAATTTTGGAGATTATTGATAAAGATATTCTTTTTCTTTGAAGTTTTTAAAGTAAAATACTTAATTTTGATTTACAAGACCAATGTTTTATTTAAACTATAAAAACTTAAAATGATAATTTATATATGATTTATTTTTATTTTTATATTTATTATTGGGAATTTAATTTTTGTTTTAAAACATAAACATTTATTAATTATTTTATTAAGATTAGAATATATTGTTTTGAGAATATTTTTTTTTATTAATTTATTTAAGTTATATTGAATTTGATATGTATATATTAATAGTTTTTTTAGTATTTTCAGTATGTGAGGGAGCTTTAGGTTTATCTATTTTAGTTTCTATAATTCGTACTCATGGAATGATTATTTTCAAAGATATAATATTTTATAAAAATGATAAAATTTTTAATTATAATATTATTTATAATTCCTTTTTGTTTTATAAAAAATATATTTTGATTGGTTCAAATAATATTATTTTTAATAATATTTTTATTTATAAATTTAATAATAGAATTTAATTTATTTTGTAATTTAAGTTACATATTATCTTGTGATATTATATCTTATGGGTTAATTTTACTTAGAATTTGAATTTCTATTTTAATAATTATAGCTAGAGAAAGTTTATTTAAAATAAGTTTTTATACAAATTTTTTTTTATTTAATGTTATTTTTTTATTAATTATATTATATTTAACTTTTAGAGTTGTAAATATATTTATATTTTATTTATTTTTTGAAGGAAGTTTAATCCCTACTTTAATATTAATTATTGGTTGAGGATATCAACCTGAACGTATTAAAGCAGGAATATATTTATTATTTTATACTTTATTTGTTTCTTTACCTTTATTAATAGGAATTATATATATATATAAGGAAATATATAGAATAATAATTTATTTTTTGAAGTTTATAAATATAAATATTTTTATATTATATTTTTGTATAATTATAGCTTTTTTAGTAAAAATACCGATATATTTTGTTCATTTATGACTACCTAAAGCTCATGTTGAAGCTCCTGTTTCTGGTTCTATAATTTTAGCAGGTATTATATTAAAATTAGGAGGATATGGTTTATTACGTATAATGATTTTTTTACAAGAATTAAATTTGAAATTAAATTATGTCAGAATTGTAATTAGTTTAATTGGTGGATTTTATATTAGATTAAAATGTTTTTGTCAGGTTGATATTAAATCTTTAATTGCTTATTCTTCTGTTGCTCATATAAGATTAGTTATTAGAGGTATTATAATTATAAATTATTGAGGGTTTATAGGATCTTATATTATAATAATTGGACATGGATTGTGTTCTTCTGGGATATTTTGTTTAGCAAATATTAGTTATGAACGATTGCATAGACGAAGATTATATATTAATAAAGGTATAATAAATTTTATACCTTCAATAAGATTATGGTGATTTTTATTAGTATCTTCTAATATAGCAGCTCCTCCTAGATTAAATTTAATAGGAGAAATTAGATTAATTAATAGATTAATGAGTTGATCTTGAATGTCAATAATTATATTAATATTAATTTCTTTTTTTAGAGCTGGGTATAGATTATATTTATATTCTTTTATTCAACATGGTAAATATTATTCAGGTATTTATAGATATTATACTGGAGTTTGTCGGGAATATTTAATATTAATATTACATTGATTACCATTAAATTTAATAATTATGAAAATTGATTATAGAATGATTTGATTTTATTTAAATAATTTAATAAAAATATTGATTTGTGGTATCAAAAATATGAATAAAATTCATTTTAAATTATAAATAATATAAAATATTCTATTTGTTATATTTCATTTTTTTTTTTATTTATAATAAGAATAATTAATTTTATAATAATAATTTATTTTATTATAAATAATAAAGTAATTTTTTTAGAGTGAGAAGTTATTTCTTTAAATTCAACTATAATTGTTATATCTATTTTATTAGACTGAATATCTTTATTATTTATAATGTTTGTTTTTTTAATTTCTTCAGTTGTTATTTATTATAGAAAAAGATATATATCTTCTGAATTAAATTTAAGACGATTTATTATTTTAGTTTTATTATTTGTTAGTTCAATAATGTTATTAATTATTAGACCAAATATTATTAGAATTTTATTAGGATGGGATGGTTTAGGATTAGTTTCTTATTTATTAGTTATTTATTATCAAAATTTAAAATCTTATAATGCTGGTATATTAACTGCTTTATCAAATCGAATTGGGGATGTTTTAATTTTAATAGTTATTTCATGAATAATAAATTATGGGAGATGAAATTATATTTTTTATTTAGAATTTATAAAAAATGATTGAGAAATAAAAATAATTAGAAGAATAATTATTTTAGCAGCAATAACTAAAAGAGCTCAAATTCCTTTTAGATCTTGATTACCTGCAGCTATAGCAGCTCCTACCCCTGTTTCTGCTTTAGTTCATTCTTCTACATTAGTTACTGCTGGTATTTATTTATTAATTCGATTTAATTATTTATTAATTGATACTTTATTTTTAAAAGGTTTGTTATTAATATCTGGTTTAACAATATTTATAGCGGGTATTAGAGCTAATTATGAATTTGATTTGAAAAAAATTATTGCATTATCTACTTTAAGACAATTGGGATTAATAATAAGAATTTTAAGAATAGGTTTTCCTAATTTAGCTTTTTTTCATTTATTAACTCATGCTATATTTAAAGCATTATTATTTATATGTGCTGGAGTAATTATTCATTTAATAAATGATATACAAGATATTCGATTTATAGGGGGAATTAGATTTTATATTCCATTAACATCTTTATGTATAAATATTTCTAATATAGCTTTATGTGGTATTCCATTTTTAGCTGGATTTTATTCAAAGGATTTAATTTTAGAATTAGTTAGATTTAGTAATTTAAATTTTATAATTTTTTTTTTATATTATATTTCAACAGGTTTAACAATATTTTATACAATTCGTTTAATTATATATTTAATAGTAAATGATTTTAATTTAATTAGAATTTATAATTTATATGATGAAGATTATATTATATTAAAAAGAATATTTGTTTTATTATTTATAAGAATTATTAGAGGAAGATTTTTAAGATGAATAATTTTTTCTTATCCTTATATAATTTATTTACCATTTAATTTAAAAATAATAGTAATTTATATTAGTTTTATAGGAGGGGGATTAGGTTATTTAGTTAGTAATATAAAAATTTATTCTATTAATAAATTTATTTTTACTTATAATTTAAGAAATTTTTTAAGTTTAATGTGATTTATACCTAATTTATCTACTTATGGTGTAAGATATAATTTTCTTAATTTTGGGCAAAATTTATTAAAAATTGTAGATATAGGATGAAGAGAAGTTTATAGTGGATGGGGAATAATAAAAATTATTAAAAAATATTCTATTTTTTATAGATTTTTTGAAATAAATAATTTAAAAATTTATTTATTTAGATTTATTTTATGAATATTTTTAATATTATTAATGTTAATAATTTAATTTAAATAGCTTATAGAGAGTATAATATTGAAGATATTATGGAGATAAATTTATCTTTAAATATTTATAAAAATTATTTATTTTATTTTTACAATGAAAATGTAAAGTTTTAATTAAACTATATAAATAGAAATATTAATGGAATTTAACCACTAAAAATTAAGTTAGCAGCTTATTTTTAATCTTTATATTTCTAAATAAAATGATTTAATTGGAATATAATAATTCAATTTTATCATTAACAGTGATATACCTTTAATTTGGTTTCAATTAATAAATAAGGAGTTTAATTAACTCATTCTTTTAAGTCGAAATTAAATGCAAATTTGCTTTTTATTTTTATTAAGATAAATTAAATATTTAATATTTTTTGAATGCAAATCAAATGTTTTAATTAAACTATAATCCTTATTAGTTAATTCAATTTAATATATTTTGATTTCATTCATGATATAATCCAATAATTAAAATAATAATAAAAAAAAAATTAATTTTTGTTCATAAAATAAAATTTACTATTTTAAATAAAGGAATAATAGGTAAAATTAATGCAATTTTTACATCAAAAATTAAAAAAATAATTGTAATTAAAAAAAAATGAAGGGAAAAAGGAATTCGAGCAGAAGATTTAGGATCAAATCCACATTCAAATGGAGAAGATTTTTCTCGATCGGAAAATGATTTTTTTGATAAAATAATTGATAATATTATTATAATATTAGAAATTATTATAATTAAAATAGAAATGTTTAATATTATAATAATTATTTATATTAAAAAGTTTTAAACCTTTTGATTGGAAGTCAAATATACTAAATATATTATATAAATAATTAATTACCTCATCAATAAATAGAAATATAAAGAAATAATCAAACTACATCTACAAAATGTCAATATCATGCTGCTGCTTCAAATCCGAAATGGTGATTTTTGGAAAAATGATTATTTAAGTGTCGAATTAAACATACTAAAAGAAATATGGTTCCAATAATAACATGAAGTCCATGAAATCCAGTTGCTATAAAAAATGTTGATCCATAAATTCTATCTGCAATAGTAAATGGAGCTTCAAAATATTCATATGCTTGTAAGATAGTAAAATAAATACCTAATATAATAGTAATAAATAAACCTTGGGTGGTTTGAGAGTTATTATTTATTATTAATGCATGATGAGCTCATGTTACTGAAACTCCTGATCTAATTAAAATAATTGTATTAAGTAATGGGATTTGAAAAGGGTTAAATGGGGTAATACTAATAGGGGGTCATGTAGCTCCAATTTCAATATTAGGGGATAATCTTCTATGAAAAAAAGCTCAGAAAAAAGATAAAAAAAAAAAAATTTCTGAAATAATAAATAAAATTATTCCTCATCGAAGACCTTTAGTAACTAAAATAGTATGTTTACCTTGAAGAGTTCCTTCACGACAAATATCTCGTCATCATTGATATATAGTTAAAATAATAATTAAATAACCTAAAATTAATAAATTTATATTAAAATTATGAAATCATTTAATTATACCTGTTACTAAAGTTAATACTCCAATTGCTCCTGTTAAAGGTCATGGTCTATAATCTACTAAATGAAATGGGTGATTATGATTATTTATTTTCATTAAAATTAATTAACTTCACTAGAATAAAGAGTTCTTAAAATAGCAATTACATAAGATTGAATAACTGCAACTGCTGATTCTAAAATTAATAAAAAAATTTGAATTATAATTAATATTAAAATTATATAATAGTTTATATTAGGACCTGTGTTACTAAGTAAAGTTATTAATAAATGTCCTGCAATTATGTTTGCTGTTAATCGAACAGCTAAAGTTCCTGGACGAATAATATTTCTAATTGTTTCAATTAAAACTATAAAAGGTATAAGAATGGGGGGAGTTCCTTGTGGGATTATATGAATAAATATATGTTGAGAATTATTAATTCATCCATAAATTATAAATCTTATTCATAAAGGTAAAGAAATAGAAAGTGATAAAGTTAAATGACTTGTTCTAGTAAAAATATAAGGGAATAATCCTAAAAAATTATTAAATAAAATAAAAGAAAATATTGAAATAAAAATAAATGTTGATCCTTGAAAATAATTATTTTTTAATAAAGTTTTAAATTCATTATGAAGTTTTTGAAGAATTATATTTCAAAAATAATAATGTCGATTTGGAATTAATCAAAAAGAATATGGAATAAATAAAATTCCTAGGATTGTTCTAATTCAATTTAATGAAATATTTATTAAATTAGTAGAAGGATCAAAAATTGAAAATAAATTTCTTATCATTTTCAAAGTAAATTTTTATTTTTTAAATTAGTTTTTTTATTAATTTTATTATTTAAATTATTAAAAATATAATAATTTATAATATTAAAAATTAAATAAATTAATAAAAAAAAAAAAAAAAAAGATATTAATCAATTAATAGGTATTATTTGTGGAATAAAAGAATATTACGTATTTAAGTAATAATTTAAATTTGACATATTTATGTTATAAATTAACTAATTCTTTCATTAGAAGTAATTGCTAATTTACTATAAAATGGTTTAAGAGACCAATACTTGCTTTCAGTCATCTAATGAATAAAAATTGTTAATTCAATTAATAAAATTTTTAATTGAAATTCTTTCAATTACAATAGGTATAAAACTATGATTAGCTCCACAAATTTCTGAACATTGACCATAAAAAATTCCTGGTCGATTAATAAAAAAATTAGTTTGATTTAATCGACCAGGGTTGGCATCTACTTTTACTCCTAAAGAAGGAATAGTTCATGAATGAATTACATCTGTTGCTGTTACTATAATACGAATTTGATTATTTATAGGTAAAATAATTCGATTATCTACATCTAATAATCGAAAATTAATTGGATTTAATTCATTTGATGGAATTATATAAGAATCAAATTCAATATTGTTAAAATCAGAATATTCATAACTTCAATATCATTGATGTCCAATAGATTTTAATGTAATTAAAGGAGTATTAAGTTCATCTAATAAATATAAAAGGCGAAGAGAAGGTAAAGCAATAAAAATTAAAGTAATTGCTGGTAAAATTGTTCAAATAATTTCAATTATTTGACCTTCTAATAAATAACGATTAATATATTTATTAAATAATAATCTTATTATTAAATATCCTACTAAAATTGTAATTATAATAAGAATAATAAGAGTATGATCATGAAAAAAGATAATTTGTTCTATTAAAGGAGATGCTCCATTTTGTAAATTTAAATTAGATCATGTTGCCATTTCTAAAAAAAGGAGAAACCTTTATAAATGGGGTTTAAATCCATTACATATAATCTGTCATATTAGAAATTATTTCTTAAAATAGGTAATTCATTATATGAATGTTCAGCTGGTGGTAAATTTTGGTATCATTCAATTGATGAAGGTATATTTAATGAAAATAAAACAATTCGTTGATTAATTATTGATTCTCAAATGATAATTAATATAAATATAATTGCTAATAATGAGATATAAGAACCTAAGGAGGAAATAATATTTCAAGAGATATATGAGTCAGGATAATCAGAATAACGACGAGGTATACCTGCTAAACCTAAAAAATGTTGGGGAAAAAAAGTTAAATTAACTCCAATAAATATAACAAAGAATTGAATTTTTAATAAAAATGAATTTATAGAAAGACCTGTAAATAAAGGATATCAATGAATAAAACCTCCTATAATAGCAAATACAGCTCCTATTGATAGAACATAATGGAAATGAGCTACAACATAATAAGTATCATGTAAAGTAATATCAATTGATGAATTAGATAAAATTACTCCTGTTAATCCTCCAACAGTAAATAAGAATACAAATCCTAATCTTCATAAAATTGATGGGGAATAATTAATTTGTGTTCCATGAAAAGTAGCTAATCAACTAAAAATTTTAATTCCTGTAGGTACTGCAATAATTATAGTTGCTGATGTAAAATATGCTCGTGTATCAATATCTATACCTACAGTAAATATATGGTGAGCTCATACAATAAACCCTAATAGACCAATAGCTAATATAGCATAAATTATACCTAGACAACCAAAAGTTTCTTTTTTACCTCTTTCTTGGGAAATAATATGAGAAATTATACCAAATCCTGGTAAAATTAAAATATATACTTCTGGATGACCAAAAAATCAAAATAAGTGTTGATAAAGAATTGGATCACCTCCACCAGCGGGGTCAAAAAATGATGTATTTAAATTTCGGTCTGTTAAAAGTATAGTAATAGCTCCTGCTAAAACAGGAAGTGAAAGGAGAAGTAAAAAAGCTGTAATTCCTACTGCTCAAACAAATAAGGGTATTTGATCAAATGATAAATTATTTAATCGTATATTAATAATTGTAGTAATAAAATTAATAGCTCCTAAAATTGATGAAATTCCCGCTAAGTGAAGTGAAAAAATAGCTAAATCAACTGATCTTCCACCATGTGCAATATTAGAGGAAAGAGGTGGATAAACTGTTCATCCTGTTCCTGCTCCATTTTCTACAATTCTTCTTGAAATTAATAAAGTTAATGATGGGGGTAAAAGTCAAAAACTTATATTATTTATTCGAGGAAAAGCTATATCGGGGGCTCCTAATATTAAAGGAACTAATCAATTACCAAATCCTCCAATTATAATAGGTATAACTATAAAAAAAATTATAATAAAAGCATGAGCAGTTACAATAGTATTATAAATTTGATCATCTCCAATTAAAGAGCCAGGATTTCCTAATTCTGCTCGAATTAATAATCTTAAAGATGTTCCTACTATTCCTGCTCAAATTCCAAAAATAAAATATAGTGTTCCAATATCTTTATGATTTGTTGAATAAAGTCATTTTCGCTTAAATAAATAAAATGGCTGAGGTAAAAGCGATAAATTGTAAATTTATTTACGAGAAATTTCTCTTTTATTAAATTAGTCTTATAGTCAAAAATGATATAAAATTGCAAATTTTAAGGGGTAATATTATACTAAGGCTTAAAGAATAAATTTCTTTATAAATAATTTTGAAGATTATTAGTTTTTTTAACTTAAAACCTTATATAAAAAATAAGGTTCTAATAATCATTCCGGAAAAAGAAAAAAAAGAAAAAATATTAATTATTAAAAAATTATTATTTTTAATAAAAATTTTTAATCATTTAATTTTAAGGTAGTTGAATATAAAAATTGAATAAATAATTCGAATATAAAAAAATAATACAATTAATCTTGTTATAATTATAATGAAAGTTAAAAAATATATTTGATTTATAATTAAAAAATTAATAATAATTCATTTAGGAAAAAATCCAATAAAAGGAGGTAAACCTCCTAATGATAAAAAATTAATTAATAAATTAATTTTAATAAGGGGAGTTAAATTATTTATAAATAATTGATTAATATAAAATATATTTATAATAAAAAAAAAAAAAAAAATATAATTGTGATTATAAAAAGTGTATATTAATAAGTAAAATAATCATAAATTTTCTGCAATTATAATTGCAGATAATATTCAACCTAGGTTATTAATAGATGAGAAAGCTATTAATTTACGTAAAGAAGTTTGATTTAAACCTCCTAAAGCTCCAATAATTACATTTATAATGATAATAAATAAAATAAAATTTTTATTAAAATAATATGATAAAATAATTATGGGGGTAATTTTTTGTCATGTTATTAAAATTAAATTATTTATTCAACTTAAACCTTTTTCAATATTAGGAAATCAAAAATGAAAAGGAGTTGATCCTATTTTTATTAATATTGAAGAGTTAATTATAATTGATAGAAAAAAAATTATTTCAAAATTTTTTAATAAAATTATTTTTAATAAAATAGAAAATAAAAAATTAATAGATGCAATTGATTGAGTTAAAAAATATTTTAAAGAAGCTTCAGTAGCTAATAAATTATTTGAATTAGAAATTAGGGGGATAAATTTAAGTAGATTAATTTTTAATCCAATTCAACATCCAAATCAAGAATTAGAAGAAATTGCAATTAAAGTTCTATTAATTAGAATAAAAAAAAAAAATATTTTTGATGAATTTCTTGAAAAAATTTAAAATAAATATAAATATAAATATTTATGAATAAGATCATTATTGTATTAAATTATATTTTAGTGTAAGATGCACAATAATTTTTGATATTATTAGATATAGTTTAATTCTATAAAATATAATATTAATAAAGGTAAAATTTTACTTAATTTATCCTATCAGAATAATCCTTTAATCAGGCACTTATTTTTAAAAAAAAGGATTTCCTTTATATTTGGGGTATGAACCCAAAAGCTTATTTTAGCTTATTTTTAAA